CTGTAATATAGGACGAATACCTTGAACTGGTAGAAATAAAATATAAAGAATTAAGTAAAATTCAAAATGGTTTCTTTATAAAGGAAGAAAGATTCTGATTTATTTGATTGATATCAGGAGATCAAATGAGTTCTTCATTCATTCATTGAATGATAAATGACTACAAGCGAAGGAGATACACGATTTAAATAATGGAAAATCCAATATTTCACAATTGTATCTAGAATAACTGGAAAGGTGGAAACAAGACCAGATATAATTTGATCGTTATGAGCCAATCCAAAATCGTTGTAGAACGAACCAATTATTAGTTCCCAACCATGAGTCGAGTGAAATCCAATCCATAAATCAGTAACTAAAAGAATCGAAAAAGCTTTTATTGTGTCACTTAAGTTATAGAGGAATTCCTGAACCCAAGAATTAAGAATGACAAGTTCCTCATTACCCAAAATAAAATAACCACTTAGAATAGCGAAAGAGATTATATTTGTCGAGAAATGCAAAATGATATGGAGATGATATTCATTGTGTGTTTTGACCAATTGTATCGTTTCCTTGTGTATTCCTATACGAAGTTTTTGTATATGTGTCTCCGGGTACTCCTTTATCATTTCGTCCAACAGAAAGAGTTCTTCTAATTCTATGAATCTTTCTAGAACGTTTTTCTCTTGAATGATATTCAAGAGAGTTTTGGATTGCCCGGTATTCCACCAATTTGTAACCCAAAGTTCCAGACATTTATTAAATGAGAGAGAGACCCACCAGGGCAAAAATACTATAGATACAAGATATGGGAAAGAAGGCAATGCTTTCTTTTTTTTCATTTTTTATCTGTGAATTGAATCGTTAATGAACCTGCTTCATTCGTTGACTCTATATGATATTTCTCTGAAGCACGAGTTCTATAACAAGGTATTGAACCTATGGGTCTATTCATTCCAATTTTTGTGTCAAAATTGAGTTTAGTTCTTGGATCTAGAAGGAATATAGAAATGGGATAAGGGTTCACCCTTTTCGGATAAAAATGCAAAATCAATATTATTCCTAGATATCTCAATTGGGCAAATTAGAATGGGCAAATTCGAAGCAATTTCATCTTCATTTGTTCCTTTCTATGAATACTCGAAAACCCACTTAAAATAACGAATCGGATTTAGAAAAGAAAACCCCCCTCAGTTAATTATTTCGAAATGTTTCACCGCCTAGCCACAACCAAGGAAAAAAGGTATCATCAAAATTTTGGGCCTAAAAAGATGAGATGAATTCTGTATTACGAAATAAATGTTCGGATATATTTGATGAATCCCTACTTATTATATTAGCCTTAGATTAGCCTTTTTTCTAGTAGAAATTTTCTAGTAGAAAAGAATTGAGTTGGGATCCATACGCATACGAAATACTTTTGGTATACAAATGGTATACAAGAATTTCTTCTTTTCTTAATTTTCTTCTTTATTATAGTATAGTTTATTATAGTTATTCCATATACGCCCTCCTGCTTTTTTGGTTTATTCTATGGGAGTCGCCACGACAAAGGAAGGAGGAAATAGAATAATCTAACATGTTTTGTTCAAATGAACATTCCAAAAAGACTTCAATTGTATTAAAAAAGGAATTAGCAAGTTCCTTCCCCCATGCCGAGAAAACATTTATTCTTTATTGTGTTCAATTCATTTCAAAATACTTCAATTGGTACGCCCAAGAAATAGGCCAATTCGGCAGCTTTTTGTTCAATTTCTCGTGGAGTAAAATTCTCATCAGTACGAGTCAAGGGAATAGCCCCTTGACCTCTGATTTCCATATAAAGGACACGACGAGGATAAAGACCCTCTTTAACCTCAATTCTGATTGATTGGATATCTCTCATAAGGAAGCGAAGGAAGATGCGACGATTTTTTCCAGGAAATCCCCAACGAAAAATGCACACAATTCCTTCTTTTCTATCGAATCGGTCATAACCACTACCTACATTCCACAAAATTGTGCACCACAAATAGGAGCTAACGAACAGACCTGCGATCCCGTAAAAAGACATCACGATTCCTTGTGGAAAAAAAATAATTTGCTGAGATGGAAATATGGATATCAGATTCCTACCAAGATAACTGGAAGTTCCAACCGCTAAGAATCCTAGTGAACCTAAAAAAAGGATACAGGCCCAGCAAAAATTACTTGTTTTTCGAGACCCCCTTATAAGTTCTATCCATATATGTTCTGATCGCCAATTCATACTATACTAGATCCAGTTGCATTCGATTGGAATTGAGAGAATAACCCAAATTTGACTTTACCTTTCTTGATCCCGAAGTAACTTTCATCAACTAGCACTATTCTGATGTGGAGTAATTGGTTAGATACATTGACTTTCTATTAAAAATATTTACTGATCCGTTTTTAACCAGCTATATATATATATATATATATATACATGCATTTATGCAGATAGCATGTATCCGCATACATAACAGTTCTTTCATTTGTGTGTGGAAAGAGCCACATATCGTACCATATTGCACTAAAAAAAATATCTTTATTATGATACAGTGTTGAAATAAATTGATAGGATTTGGTCCCATTGGATCTAGACAATCTTATTTTTTTGGACATGAAGAGATAAAGAAGCCATTGCAATTGCCGGAAATACTAGGCCCACTAAAGGCACAAAAATAGAGGGTAAGTTGAGATCTGTCATAGAATGGGTGCCTCAATTTAATATTTGTATCTATATATTTGTATCTATTAGAAAGATATCTTATGATAAGTATATCTATTATAAGTAATATTAGGTAATATTGACTATTGTATTTTATATAATATTATACTACTAAGTATATATAAACAATTAAGTATATATAAATATATAATTTATAAATAATATATTTATAAAATAATATATTTATATTAAAATAGAAATTTGAAATATAAAAATAATATTAAAATATTAAATTTAAAGAAAAAAAAGGATAGATAATAAGTGCAAAAATGTAGAACTAAATTAAGTGTACCTATTCATCTTTCTACACGAATATAAATAGGGTAATCTTCTTTTACAAATTTTATTATTCTTCTTCTCCCATCCTTATGTTCTTTCTATCTTTCTTTCTAATCTAATAAGGAGTTTTTTATTTAAAAGGAGTTTTCTTATGAAAATTAGGTTCATTATGAATTCGCGACTCTAAATAATAGGATCCAACAAACAGGGATTCATAGTAAAAATGCAATAGATGTAGAAATTATTTTATTTCATTTCCATATTTGATATTTCTTTTTATTTTGATATTTTTTTTTTTTCATTATTGTCTATCTTAATTAATGCGTAAGATAGCCAGATAAAATTCTTTTTATTTCCCCAAATTAGAATTCCTCGGAAAGAGAAATTCACTTTTTTATTTTATCCTGTTGATAGAGGTTCATAATACCTAATCATGAATAGGGGTAAGATAAAAAATAGATCTGGATCCGGAAGAAAAAAAAATTATCCGAAACTTCTGACTCTTACTAGAAAGTGTAACTTATATCACCAAAGAACATTTTTCTTAGTTTTTTTTTATTATGATGAACTAAATACTTGTTCGCTACAAACAAAATAACTGAATCTAGTGCTATACTTTAATTTTTTGAATTTTGATTCAAGGGAAAGAAACCATGGAGCTGAAACAACTCACTTAGAACACCTTTTAAAGGATTACGTGGTACGATTGGGTCGAATAAGCCTTTATGGAATAAATACTCAGCCGCTTGTGAACCATCGGGTACTGTCTTATTCAATGTTTGTTCAATTACTCTTTTACCCGCAAATGCAATGTACGCATTAGGTTCAGCAATAATGATATCTCCCAACATACCAAAACTGGCTGTTACTCCACCGGTTGTAGGAGATGTAAGGACTGGTACATAGAATAACTTTTTAGTGAATTGGTAATCATATGAAGCAGAAGATATTTTAGCCATTTGCATCAAGCTCAAACTTCCTTCTTGCATGCGTGCTCCTCCAGAAGCACACACAATAATGACAGGTAGAAATCGATTAGTAGCATACTCAATCAAACGAGTGATTTTCTCACCTACTACAGATCCCATACTACCTCCCATGAACTGAAAATCCATAACCCCAATTGCTGCGGGAATACCGTTTAGTTGACCTATGCCTGTTTGAACAGCTTCAGTTAAACCTGTCTTTCTTTGATAAGAATCGATACGATCTTTATAAGGTTCCTCTTCTGAATGAAATTGAATGGGGTCCATAGAAACCATATCTTCATCCATAGGATCCCAAGTGCCCGAATCAATCGAAAGTTCGATTCTATCTGAACTACTCATTTTCAAATGATATACACACTGTTCACAAATATTCATTTTTGACCTAAGAAGTTTTTTATAATTTAATCCATAACAATTTTCACATTGAACCCATAAATGTCTGTATTTTTTATTTATATCGAAATCATTAGATCTTACTCTTATATTGAAATCACTGCCATTATTACGAGTTCTTATACTAATACTAAAACTTCCACTGAAACTATAAATGTAACTGTCACTGTAATTGTCAGTACCACCTGAAATGGAACTAGTAATGTGATTAGTCCAACTAAATTGAGTATCATACATGTAATGATAATAGTAGTTATTGTTTCTCTTAGACCCCCTATTCAAAAAACGAAAAAAAAAACCTTCTAATTCATTCATAAAAAAACTATCATTGTCAATCTCAAAACTATGATTTTCAATATCAAAATATACGGAATAACTGTCACCATTACTATCCCTAACTAAAAAAGTGTCATCATAGATCAAACTACAAATATTCCTGATACCAAATAAATAATCAGCATTACTGAAACTAACACTATCACTCCAATTTTTCTCCGTATCATTTAGAAGGGGTTCATCACTTCCACTGGTATGGCCAATAGCATCAAGACTTTTCATTGATTTACTTAAACCATACCTATGTTCTAACTTGAACTTCTCGTTAAACAACATCGAATTGAACCACC